CCATTAGCAAGAACTTGTTTTAGTTGCATATCATAAGGGATTCGAACAACTGCTTCAAATACAGTATCTGGAAGTACCGTTTGTGGAACTTCAATATCCACGGGCTTATTAGCTAAATGGCAATTGGCACATACAATACGACCAGTCGCTTCTCGCGGATTTTCATAACCCTGCTGTGCAAAAATGGGATATGCACTTGAAATGGATGGCCGAGTTATGATATATATCATGAGCGATACGGAAATGGATCGAGTAATTTGTTCCTTTATCCAAGAAAAAGTCTTTCTAGTTTGCATGGTCCAACCGTTGAGCCCAAAAATGTCTACAATAAATTTGGTAGGTCGCTAACCTAGTTCCCTATCCGCAATTCTGCTATTTACTGGAATAATTTTACTGGAATAAATAATATTAATTATTAAATATATAGAATTAATATTTAATATATAGAATAAATCTTTGGGATGGGTAGAAATATAAAGAGTAAGTATGATTTTACATGCTTTGCTTCTGTACAACTACAAAGTAAGAAACGTTAGATTGGATTAATATCAGTAGATCCTTTTTTAATCATTCATTGAATGATAAATCACTACAAGTGACGGAGAAACACGATTTAAATAACGAAAAATCCAAAATTTAAATAGAGTATCTAGAATGACTGGAAAAGTAGAAACAAGACCAGATATAATTTGATCATTATGAGCAAATCCAAAATCTTTGTAGACAAAGCCAATCATTAGTTCCCAACCATGGGGCGAATGGAATCCTATACATAAATCTGTTAATAAAAGAATCGAAAAAGCCTTTATTGTGTCACTTAAGTTATATAGGAATTCCTGAGCCCAAGAGTTAAGAATAACAAGTTCTTCATTACCCAAAATAGAATAACCACTTAGAATAACGAAACATATTATATTTGTCGAGAAGTGCAAAATCGTATGGATATGATCCTCATTGTGTATCTTGATTAATTGGAGCGTTTCTTTGTGGATTCCTATACGAAGGTTTTGTAGATGTGTCTCCGAGTATTCCTTGATCATTTCCTCCAAAAGAAGGATGTCCTCCAATTCTATGAATTTTTCTAGAATATTCTTTTCTTGAATATCATTCAAAAAAATTTCAGATTGCCTAGTATTCCACCAATAAGTAACCCAAGATTCCAGACTTTTATTAAATGAGAGAGAAATCCACCAGGGCAAAAATACTAGAGATGCAAGATATAAAAGGGGGTTGAATGCTTTCTTTTTTGACATTTTTTCATTTCGTCTATGAATTTTTAATGAACCGACCTCATTAGTTGACTCTACACCATCCAATATTTCTCTCATGCATGAGTTATATTACAAAGTATCGAACTTATGAATCTATTCACTGTTTTTTATTTGTGATTTCGGAGTTAGTCTTTGAATGTAGAAAGACTACAGAAATAGATTAAGAATCCACTTCGAATTCAAAGAGTTAACAAAAAAATATTATATTGTTTCCAGATATAGTAATTGGTCAAATTCGAAGCGAAGCAAGTATCCCCCTTTTCGACGAATCAATGACTGCCTGAAAGAACCGCTTTATTTAGGTAATGAATATTCTTTTCTATCATTATATCAAAATATCTTATATTTTTAAAAATTTTCATTGACTACTCAGAGTCCGGAATAAAAAAATTTATGTATTTCGAACTGCTTTGATAGAAAATAGAAAGGATGAATCCATTTTTTCGATTTGTTACTTAATTTTTTTGTTATTGAATTAAGTTGTGTAGATTTCCATACACATAAAAGACCACAAAAATGGTTTTGTTTTGTGGTTGTTACGTTACGTATACGTCTTCTTTGACTAGAACGAGCGTTATGAAGAAACTTCAGTTAAGTTATGGTATAGAAAAGGGGGATTCTTTAGTTTTTCCTTCCTGCTGAGAAAGCATTCACTCTCTCAGCTCATTTCTCAAAATACTTCAATTGGTACACGCAAGAAATAGGCCAATTCGGCAGCTTTTTGTTCGATTTCCCGTGGAGTAACATTCTCATCAGTACGAGTCAAGGGAATGGCCCCCTGGCCTCTGATATCCATATAAAGGACACGGCGAGCATAAATACCCTCTTTAACTTCTATTCTGACGGACTGAATATCCTTTATAAGGAATCGGAGGAAGATGCGACGATTTTTTCCAGGGAATCCCCAACGAAAAATACACACCATTCCTTCTTTTCTATCGAATCGATCATAACCACCCCCTACATTCCACGAAATTGTGCACCACAAGTAGGAGCTAATAAAGAGACCCGCGATCCCATAGAAAGACATCACAATCCCTTGTGGAAAAAAAATGATTTGCTGAGACGGAAATAAAGATATCAAGTTTCTCCCAAGATAACTGGAAGTTCCAACCAATAAGAATCCTAATGAACCTAAAAAAAGGATAATGGCCCAGCAGAAATTACTTGTTTTTCGCGACCCCGTTATAGGTTGTATCCATATATGTTCTGATCGACAACTCATACTTGATCTGGTTTCGTTTTATTGGAATTGAGAGAATACCTAGACTTTACTCTTTTTGTTTCCGAAGTAACTCTCATCAACTAGTACTAGTTTGATGTGAACCTTTAAGAGTAATTTATCAAATTGGTTAGATCTAAAATAAAAACATACCCTTCGTATGATCCCATCAATATACATATAGATGTACCGATTTTACAGTTCAGACATCCGGCGATCCTGAGATTTTTTCAAATAGATAGAATTCCTTTACCCCCATATCATCTTTCTACAGGCCAAAGAACCCCTTTTTCGACGGAAGCGCCGCATGTTATACCTTCTTACAGTAAATAGGTATCTGCGTTATGATACAAGTCTTAGTTTTAAAAAAAAAAAACGGATCAGAGTTGGGCCCATCAGATCTAAACAGTCTTATTTTTTTGAACATGAAGAAATAAAGAAGCCATTGCCATTGCCGGAAATACTAAGCCTACTAAAGGTACCAAAACAGAGGGAAAGTCGAAAGTTGTCATATAAAGGATACCTCAATTTACTATTTGTACCTGTTATTATTATTTATAAAGATATCTTATCTTATTAAGAATTAAATAATTAGAATAATTCTAATTAATAATATTAATAATTAGAATTCAAAGTTTAATTAGTATAAATCTAAGTATATATCTAAGTGAGTATAGAAGGTACAAAAGCATATATCATATCTATAGTTTCTATATTCTATATTTGTATTATATATACATACGTAAGACCTAGAACAAAAATTTTTTATTTTCCTAGAATTTAACGAAAAAAAGAATTCACTATTTTTCTTGTTGATAGAGGCCTCTTAACTGAATTAGTAATCAAGAATATAGATAAAAAGTAGTTATCCGCAACTTTTGATTCTTTTTACAATTTAGATCTTATGTCAATAAAGAAACCCCATTCATATTCGTTTTACTTGGATTCTGATAAACTAACTACTTGTTTACTACAAATAAAAAAGGAACTTAATGCTCTATTGAATTTTGATTCAAAGGAAAGAAAGCGTGGAGCTGAAATAACTCACTCAGAACGCTTTTTAAAGGATTACGTGGTACGATTAGATCGAATAAGCCCTTCTGGAATAAATATTCAGCCGCCTGTGAACCTTCAGGTACTGTTTTATTCAATGTTTGTTCAATTACTCTTTTACCCGCAAATGCAATATAGGCATTGGGTTCGGCAATAATGATATCTCCCAACATACCAAAACTCGCAGTCACCCCCCCTGTAGTAGGAGATGTAAGAATTGATACATAGAATAACTTTTTATTTGATTGATAATCATATAAAGCAGAAGATATTTTAGCCATTTGCATTAAACTCAAACTTCCCTCTTGCATACGCGCCCCCCCGGAAGCACATACTATAATAAGAGGGAGAAATTTGTTAGTAGCGTACTCAATCAAACGGGTTATTTTCTCCCCAACCACGGATCCCATACTACCCCCCATAAACTGAAAATCCATAACCCCAAGTGCTATGGGAATACCGTTTAATTGGCCTATGCCTGTTTGAACGGCTTCAGTTAATCCTGTCTTTCGTTGATAAGAATCGATACGATCTTTATAAGGCTCCTCTTCCGAATGAAATTCAATGGGATCCAAAGAAACCATGTCTTCATCCATAGCATCCCAAGTATCCGGATCGATCGAAAGTTCGATTCTATCTGAACTACTCATTTTCAAATGATATCCACATTGTTCACAAAGATTCATTTTTGATTTGAAAATTTTCTTATAATTTAATCCATAACAATTTTCACATTGAACCCACAAATGTCTGTATTTTTGAGTTACATCCAGATCATTGGAACTTTCTATTATAGTGCTACCATTCGTGCTGGTACTTATATCGGACCCCTTACTTTCACCACAAACGGAACGATAAATGTAACTGTTACTGGAATTGTCATTACCACTTACAATGTAAGTATCAATAAAGATTTGAGACTCAAGATAAATGTCAATACAACTATTAATGTGATTATTCCAACTATATTGAGTATCATCCATGTAATAATCATCGTGAGGATCGTCATTCTTAGATCCATTATTTAGATAACTAAAATTCCAATAACTATAAAAAGAACTTTCTAGTTCACTCTGAAAAAAATGACCACTATCAATCTCGAAAATATGATTTTCAATATCAAAATATATGGAATAACTGTTCCCATTCCTATCCATAACTAAAAAAGTTTCATCAGAGATGAAATTCCGAATGTCCTTGACGCCGAATAAATAATCAACATTGCTGTAACTAGAATTGTCACGACTACCCCAACTATGACTATTTTTCTTCATATCATTTCTATTCGGATCTTCACTTTCACTGGTATTTTCAATAGGACCAAGACCGCCTGTTGATTTACTTAGACCACACCTGTGTTCGAACTCTTTCTTAAACAATATTGAATCGAACCACCATCTTTCCATAGAGTTTTCTTGCCCCCTATTTGCTTTGCATGAAAATACAATAGATGA